ATACGATGGTTAATATCGACAAATCATAAAGATATTGCAACATTATATTTTATCTTTGGTGTGTGAAGTGGTATATTGGGGACCAGATTTAGTAGTTTTATTCGGTTAGAGTTGTCTCAACCTGGTGACCTTTTAATAGATTACGATTACTATAATTCTGTTGTTACTGCTCATGCTTTTATTATAATTTTTTTTATAGTTATACCTATTATGATAGGGGGTTTTGGTAATTTACTAATACCACTAATGATTGGTGCAACTGATATGGCTTATCCTCGTTTAAATAATATAAGTTTTTGGCTTCTTCCCCCATCTTTGTCATTACTTATTAGATCTGCTGTGGTAGGTTGTGGAGTGGGGACCGGTTGAACTGTCTATCCCCCCTTATCTAATGGTATTTTTCACCATGGCCCAGCGGTTGATTTTGGTATTTTAAGCCTTCATATCGCTGGTATTTCTTCAATTTTAGGGGCTATTAATTTTATTGTTACTATTTTTAATATGAAAGTTGAAGGGATAAAATGATCTAATGTTCCTTTGTTTGTTTGATCTGTATTTATTACTTCTTTTCTTTTAGCTTTTTCTTTACCTGTTTTAGCAGCAGCTTTAACTATGTTATTAACAGACCGAAATTTTAATTCTACATTCTTTGACCCTATTGGGGGTGGTGACCCTATTCTTTATCAACATCTTTTCTGGTTTTTTGGGCACCCCGAGGTTTATATTCTTATTTTACCTGGGTTTGGTATTATTTCTCATACTGTTAGATTTTATAGAAATAAAGTAGAACCTTTTGGGTCTTTAGGAATAATTTATGCTATGATTTCTATTGCTACGTTGGGTTTTATTGTATGAGCCCATCATATATTCACGGTTGGGTTAGATGTAGATACTCGAGCGTATTTTACTTCTGCTACGATGATTATTGCTGTTCCTACTGGGGTTAAAGTGTTTAGGTGGCTGGCTACTATATTAGGGGGTAAACTCGAGTTTAGTCCTTCTTTTTTATGATCAATTGGGTTTGTGTTTTTGTTTACTGTTGGGGGACTTACTGGGGTAATCCTTTCAAACTCTTCTTTAGATGTTAGTCTTCATGATACTTATTATGTTGTGGCTCATTTTCATTATGTATTATCTATGGGGGCTGTGTTTGCTATTATAGCAGGTATTACCCACTGATTCCCTTTAATATACAATATAACAATAAATCCTTATTTATTGAAAGGTCAATTTTGGGTGATGTTTTTAGGGGTAAATTTAACATTTTTCCCCCAACATTTTTTAGGTTTGAACGGGATGCCTCGTCGGTATTGTGATTACCCTGATGGTTTTACTTATTGAAATACAATATCTAGTGTGGGGGGTTTTATTACTTTATTTTCTGTATTATTTTTTTTATTTATCATATGAGATGGTATGAGAAACCGGGCTTATATTAACTATTATAAATCTAGTTTAACTTCTTCAGAATTTTATTATGATATCCCCTCTCCGTCTCATACAAATGTTGAGGCATGGAAAGTTGTTAGGGGAGTCGTAATGATTTAATTTCTATAATAAAATGCCAAGATGATTAGCTTTATCTTTTCAAGATTCTAGTTCTCCTTTTATAATAGAGTTGAGGACTTTTCATGATCATGTTGTTGTTGTTATATCTGGTGTGATTGTTCTTATTTCCTATATTATGGTTTTTTTGTTATTTAATAGTAAATATTATAAAAACCTCTCAGAAGGTACTTTTATTGAGACTGTTTGATCTATTGTTCCTGCTTTTCTTTTAATTGTTTTGGTTTTACCTTCTATGAAGGTTTTATACTTTATAGAAGACATTAAATCCCCAAATTTAAGATTTAAGGTTGTTGCCCATCATTGGTATTGGTCATATGTTGTACCATTACTTAAAAATTTTTCTTTTAAGGTTGATAATAGTTTGGTTTCTTTTTATGAGTATGACTCACTTCTTGAAGAAGTCAATACATTAGATGATATAACACGTCCTCGTTTATTAGGGTGTTCTTCTGATTTAGTGGTTCCCATGAATAGGGTTTCACGTTTGTTAGTTTCTTCGACAGATGTTATTCACTCTTTTACGGTCCCTTCTTTAGGTGTTAAGGTGGATGCTCTTCCTGGTCGAATTAATCAACTTTTTCTTAACCCTTCTCGATTGGGGAATTTTTATGGTCAGTGTTCTGAGATTTGTGGGTCTAACCATTCTTTTATACCTATTAGAGTAAAAGTGGTGCCTCTTAGGGTTTATGATAATTTTTGTAAGTCTTATTTACTTGATGTTTTAAGAGATAATTTTAACTTGAGATTAAAGATTTCGATTTTTAAACCTCAGTTTTTGAAATATAGTTTTGTCAGGACTAAGTAAATAAGGTTTATTGCTCCCTCAAATAATACCACTTCCTTGGTTGATAGTATTTTTTATATTATTTTTAAGGGTTTTTAGGTTTTCTTTGTTAATTTCTTTTAATTTTTTAAGGGTTTCTAATAGTATTAGAAAGAGTGTAAAAACTAACTGTTCCAAGCTTCCTTGGTAGTTTAAAATGATAATGAACTTATTTTCTATTTTTGACCCCTCGTTAAGAGTGTTCTCTTTTTCTTGTTTGGTTTCTTATTTCGTCTTGATATTCATGCCCTCTTTATATTGAGTTAATGGGATACTTTGTTTTCATTACAAAAATCTTGTAAGGTTTAGGAAAAATGAGGTTGACAGAAGGGTTAGGAAGGTTTCTATGGGAGTGTATAAGATAGTATGCATGATTTTTGTATCTATTATACTTTATAATTTTTGTGCTATTTTTCCTCATATTTTTTCTATTACTTCTCATTTATTAGTAACCATTCCACTAGCTTATTCTTTTTGGTTGGGTATTATTTTTTTTAGTTTATTTAAGTCTTTAAAGGATTTTTTGATTCATTTAATTCCTGTGGGAACTCCTATAGGTCTTATTAGTTTTATAGTTATAGTAGAGCTTTTAAGGAATTTTATTCGACCGCTGGCCTTAACTTTTCGTCTTACTGCTAACATAATAGCTGGCCATCTTCTTATAAGATTAATCGGTAGGGCGGTATTGTTTTTACCTGCCTTAGGTCTTTTAATGGGTTCTATAACTCAAAGGTTGCTAGTCTTTATAGAGTTAGGGGTTTCTTTAATCCAAGCCTACGTATTTTCTACTTTATTGCTTCTTTATTTATGTGAGGGGGAGGCTCATTAATAAAAAATGAAAAAATATAACCCGTTTCATTTAGTTGATTTGAGCCCTTGGCCTATTTTTACTTCTTTTTCTTTTTTAAGTTTTGCTTTGGGGGTGATTATTATGGTTCGTTGTTTTAATGTATACCCGTCTTTAGCTTCTTTGTTGGTCTTATTGTATGCTTCTTTTTTGTGGGGTCGAGATATTCATCGGGAGGGTTGCTATGAGGGGAGCCATAATTTTGAGGTTACAGTTGGTTTTAAATTTGGGATAATTCTTTTTATTCTCTCTGAGTGTTTCTTTTTTTTAGGGATGTTTTGGGGCTATCTACATTTAGCGGAGCTACCCGCGATTGAGATTGGGGCGGTTTGACCACCGCAAGGTATTACTCCTTTTGACCCTAAGGGCGTTCCTTTTTTAAATACTGTATTGTTGGTTTCTTCTGGTGTGTCTGTAACATGGTGTCACCATGCAATAGAAGTGGGGGATTATAGTGTGAGTGTTATCTCTTTGGTGTTAACTGTTTTATTAGGTATTTTGTTTACTTTTTTACAAGCCTTTGAGTATTATATTGCTAGATTTACTTTTTCTTGTTCATGTTATTCTTCTATTTATTTTATAGGAACAGGGTTTCATGGGTTACATGTGATTATTGGTAGAGCATTATTGATGATTTGTTTATCCCGATTTTTCTTGCTCCATATTAGACCAAACCATAGGATTGGGTTTGAGTGTTCTGTGTGGTATTGACATTTTGTTGATGTAGTATGGTTTTGTTTATATTTAATTTTTTATTGGTGGGGAGTTTAATATAGTTTTTTAGTATATATAGTATAATTAAGTTCCAATTAATAGGAGATAAAAAACTATAATAATAGTTTTTTCTATTCTAGTGGTTCTATTGGTTTTATTTGTCTTTTTTTTTCTTCTTATCTTTTTATCTTTTTTTTCAAGAGGAGTAGAGACCAGAAAAAGGTCACCATTTGAGTGTGGCTTTCAACCTTTTTCTCTAAGGGGGTCTTCTTTTTCCATGCCTTTTTTTACTATTTCTTTAATATTTCTTTTGTTTGATGTGGAAATTATTATTATGAGATTCCCTCCTTTTTTGAGGGGGGTTTTTGTTTTTTCTTTTTGATTGGTTGTTTTCTTGGTTCTATTAGCCACCTGTTATGAGTGAAGTGCTGGGATTTTGTCTTGAGTTTACTAACTTTTTATAACTAGTTTCGACCTAGTTTTTTTTTGGTTAGATTTTAACAATTTAAAGCTTAAAGCTTAGGGGCTCATAATCTCTAGAGTTTAATTGTTGTCTTTAAATATAATTAACTTTGAAAGTTAATTTAGCTTTTTGCTAAAGACTTTTACCTTTATTATTTTTAGATTTGCAATCTAATGTTTTTAACTTTAAAGGTGAGCTTAACCTAGGGATATTCTATATAAGATTACGGCTTTGGGGGCTGTAGAATCACCCCTTGGATAGACTATAAAAAGAAGGCTGTAAACTTTCTTTATCGTGCTATTAAGGGTTTAAGATATTTTTAATCTATATACCTTTTAAGTATATAAAGCTATTGCAACTCTTCCAAATTTAGTTTATAAAATGAATATCTCTTTGTTAATGAGAAGGTTGGATTTTTGGTTAGGTTAGATGGAAGCTTTATTTTTGTCTATAAAATTATTTTATGGGGGTGATCTTAATTTTCCAATAATTAGGTTTTTAAAAACTTTGATAAAGAGGGTAGAGGATAAAGTTTGTGCCAGCAATCGCGGTCATACTCTTTTCTTAGAATTTTGTTGTCCTTAAAATTTTTTATTTTAAAAAAATTTTTGTGGTGAAATTTAAAAATTGTTTTTTAGGGTTTAAAGGGTGTAACTTTTAGGGAAAACTAGGATTAGATACCATAGTATCTGAGGGATATTTTTAAGTAGTAAATTATCATAATAAAACTTAATCTTTCTGGCGGTTTATTACCCTACTACAGGAATTTGTTGGTTTTAATAGATAACCCGCTTTTATTTTTACCATTTTAAATTTTATGTACGGTTGTGGGGCTTTAATTTAATTATTTTTGCTTTTAGATTTATTCCTTAATTCAGATCAACGTGTAGAGTATAAAATGGTTTCCAATGAGTTACTAAAATAGGGGGTTTATTTTAATTCAAATCTTAATTTGGATGTAGTAGTAAAATAAGGAATAAAATTTTTATTTGAAAAGGACCTAATAAAAGTACATATCGCCCGTCACTCTTTTGATAGATAAGTCGTAACAAAGTAGAGGTATCGGAAGGTGCCTCTTGTTTAGGGTTTTTGGGTTTCTGCTTACAACAAAAAAGATTTTAACCCTTTTTCCAAATTTTTGGGTATAATTATCATATTAGTGGTATGTTTTGCATGTGAATTAATTTCCCGTTAGGGAAATATGAAATTATTTTTTTACCTTTTGTATAAGGGTGGGTAGAGAAAATTAGTTTTAAATTTTTAGAAAAGAAAGGATCTTTGAAGTTTTTTTAAATTTTATAATAGGTTAAAAAATTTCAAAGGAGTGATACGCCTTCGTTTTTCCTTATATCTAGTTTGGAGAGACCTATGGGTAACCCATGGTTAAATTTTAAGGTGCACCACACAGAAGTTCTATTTTCTTTAATAGTAGGGATTTGTGTAATAACAGGAAATAGATTACATTTTAGTTTGTTGTTTGTTTTAATATGTTAATTAATTACTTAATCAGTAGAAAGATTGAATTTTTGGCTCTAAAGTTTTTTTAATTTATAATTAAATACTGTTATAGTTTTACTATTTTCACCTAAGACTGATTATTAAAATCATAGCTGTAATATTTATAGTTTTTTCTGCCCAATGTTTTTGCGAATAAATGGCTGTGGTATCACACTAAGGTAGCGAAATTATTAGTTATTTAATTGGTAACGAGTATGAAAGAAATTTCTTAGGCGGCATTCTTCTTCATTTTGAACTTATATTGTTGTTGAAAATAACAACTTATACCTCAAGACTAAAAGACCCTAGAATTTTTATATACCGAAGGCATATTTGGTTGGGGCAACAAAATTAAACAAACAAAAATAAATTGTTTTTTATTTGAACTTTTATTAAAGAAAGTTTGTTAAAATACTCTAGGGATAACAGCTTAATTATCTTTTTTAGTTCTTATATATAAGATAGTTTGGGACCTCGATGTTGGATTAAAATTACTATCAGACGCAGAAGTTTGATTAGTGAGACTGTTCGTCTCTAAAATTTTTACATGATTTGAGTTAAAGTCGGCGTAAGCCAGACTGGATTTTATCTGAGGTTATTTATTTTTTTACCGTAGTACGAAAGGACCCGGTACACTATAAATTATAGATTAATACCTAAAGCTTTAGGTTAAAATAAAACTTTATGTCTTCAAAACATAAGATTTTGAGCTTTTAGGGGTAGGGGAGTAGCTTATATTAAAGATTAGGTTAAATTTTATTTTCCTAATCTTTTATTTATCTAAAAAACGCCCCCGACAAAGTAAGAAGACCCAGACTGTAAGGCAAGCAAACTTTTCAACAAAGTCTTATTAGTTTATCGTAACGCACTCGAGGAAAACAACAACGAATCCACACAAATATAAAACAAAATATAAATGTTTTTACTAAAGAAAAGGATAACCCTAAAAAAAATCTTCTAGTAATAAAACTAATAAACATGATCATTCCGTACTCTATGATAAAGATTATAGCAAAAAGGCCCCCCCCATATTCGATATTAAAGCCTGAGACAATCTCAGACTCTCCTTCAGCTAAGTCAAAGGGGGTTCGGTTTGTTTCGGCTATACACATCAGAACCCAACAAAAAAACATGGGGAGAGAGAGTCAGCAAAATCAGAAGTATTCTTGCATCATCTTAGTTTTGTAAAAAGAATATGAATTTGTTAGATAGAATAAGATAAATAAAAAGATTATAAAACATACCTCGTAGGACACAACCTGTCTGATTGCTCGGTAGCCCCCAATAAGGGAATATTTAGAGTTTGACCCTCATCTTGTTAATATAAATACGAAGGCAGATAGGCTTATGACGGCTAAGATAAAAAAAATTTTTACTTTGTTATTAACTAAGCAGAAAACCCTTTCATATCAAATTCAACATAATATTATTAAAACCATCCCTAAAAAAGGGCCAAATAGGAATATAAAAACCTTTAATGGTTGAATTTTTACGCTCTCTTTAGTCAAAAGTTTTAAGGCATCAGAAATTGGTTGTAAAAGTCCCGAGATCAGGACTTTATTAGGCCCTTTACGGTAATGTATTAACCCTATAATTTTTCGCTCTACTAAAGTAAAAAGGCTACCCCTAACAACACACCTACTATGGAAAACAAAGTGGATAGGAAAAAGATAGTGAGTAGTTAAGAAATTAAAAGAAATTTTTTTGTTCACTAATAAGATTGTATTAGTTTTTTTGTGGGGTTAAAAAATGAGATGTTTATAGCCCTTATGGAAATAATTACAATAAATATTAAAAAAACTATATACAAACACACTGAAACTATTCTACATAATTTTTCTATAGAAGAAAATAGTGTGGTTTGGGGGACTATTAATATAGATAATATTAGTAACGATAGAATTAATGGTGAGAGGTTTAGTTTAGCTTTGTTTTTATACTCACAAGATGAAAATATAGAGCAATAAGAAAAAAGAATTATTATACCTGAGGAAAATGAGATTACCAAAGAACAACATAAAAAAATAGAAGACCTTTTAAAATAAAGAAAGGCAGAGCATATTGTCCTCACAAAGGCTAATATTAAAGAAATTTTAAACGGGGAGGAAGATCTTTCTAGTATCAAAAATAAAACGAACAAAGTAACTCTTAAGAATATCAATCCTCTTTTATTCTTTGATTTACAAAATCAATATTTTTTATTAAACTATGAAGGAGGAAAAATGATAACTTTATTTTTTTTTATGGTAGTATTTTATTTTTATATGTTTATTGCTAGTAGGGCAAGGGTTTTAATGTTCCTACTTCTTCTTGAGTGTATAATCTTTTTTTGTTTTTTACAACTACTATATGTGGGGTTCTCATATATTTTGTGTTTATTTTTTATTTTAGTGGGTGTATGTATAGGTGCTTTTTCTATTTGTGTTTATGTATCTACTTATCGTTCAAAGTCAAACTCTAATATATTCATTCAAAATGGAGTAATTTTTTAAATGATAACGGTTTTTTTAATTCTTTTAATGTCTTTTTTAAGTATTTTGAATGATGTCTTTATTGTATGGGCTCTCCCTTTACTCCTTGCTGTTACAAGTTTATATGTGGGGGAAATTTTTGTTCCTTTTATATCCTATGGGTTTTTAGGGTTTGATTTTTTTAGGGTTTTTCTAATTTTTATTTCTATTTGGGTTTTTTATTATTGCTGTTCATGTATTTTAAATGATTTAAAATCTTTGTATTACCTACTATTAATATTTGTTTTTCTAATTTTAAGGTTTTCTTTTGATAATTATTTTTTGTTTTATGTGTTTTTTGAACTTGTATTTTTATTAATGTTTGTTTTTTTATTAAGTTGGGGTAAAACTCAAGAACGCCTTCAAGCTTCTTTTTATATATTTTTCTACACCCTAATCTTTTCTCTCCCATTTTTTATTTTTATAGTCTACTGTATAACTAGATTAAGAAGTATAAGCTTTTTATCTTTTAATTTTTCTAATTATAGAGGTAATTGGATAAAACTTTTTATTATCATGGTATTTATTGTAAAATTACCACTTTATAGTGTTCATCTTTGACTTCCAAAAGCTCATGTAGAAGCCCCCGTTGTAGGCTCTATGATTTTAGCTGGAATTTTATTAAAATTAGGAGCGTATGGTTTATTCCGATTTATTTCATTTTTTTCTTTTAGGTCTTTTTACATATCTTTTATGTTTAGGGGATTATTTTACTTATCTCTATATGGAGGCTTGTTAGTGGCTTTGGTTTGTCTACGACAAAGAGACTTAAAGATTATTATTGCTTATTCTTCTATTGTACACATGAGATTTATAATAGTAGGGATACTTTCTTTTAGGGATGTGGGGCTTTATGGAGCTCTTTTAATGTTAGTTGCTCATGGGTTTATCTCTCCTTTTATATTTTTTGGGTTAAATTTTATCTATGAAAACTTTCATTCTCGAAGAGTTTTTACTTTAAAGGGAATAATTTTAATCCTACCTTTATTTTGTTTTCTATGATTTTTAGGAATTATTTTAAATACAGGTTTTCCACCTTTTATATCATTCTTTTCAGAGGTAATGATTTCCATAAGGATAAGGATGATTAGGTGTTTAGATTTTTTTATAATTTTAGTGTTCTTTTTTCTTTGTGGTGCTTATAATATATATCTGTATGTGATCCCGTCGCATGGGGGAATTAAATTTTTAACTTATATAAAGAGGGACTTTAAAATAATCTTTTTAAGTTTTTCTCATTTTTATTTTGTCTTAGTTTTCCCTTTGTTGAGTCTTTGATTAATTAGTTTATCAAAAAATATTAGTTTGTGGAACTAAAGAAAGATTAGTCTTGTTTTTTTTATATTTTTCTATTACTTTTTTTATTATTAGAGGGGTTTTATTATTTTTTAGGGTTTATTTATTTTTTTATAATAGTGTAGTGCTGAATTTATTTTTACCAGTGTTGGTATTTTCTTCTGAAATAAGAATCTCTTTATGTTTTGATTTTGTAAGTTGTTTCTTTTTTTGTTTTGTTTCTTTTATTAGTGGGGTAGTTTTTATTTATAGAAAATATTATATAAATGTTGATAAAAATTTTCAAAACTCTGATCAAATTCGTTTTATATGTATTTTATTTTTATTCGTAATTTCTATATTTTTTTTGGTGTTTTCTTTTTCTTGATTTCTAGTAATATTAGGATGAGATGGTTTAGGGGTAGTTTCTTTTTTATTGGTAATTTTTTACAATGATAGAAAGAGATTAGACTCAGGGGTAATTACATTTTTGACTAATCGGGTGGGGGATTGTTTTTTTATTTTGAGTTTTATGTTTATGTATTATAGGGGATTTTTTTCTAGCGTTTACTTGGTAAATACAAGTTTTTTTTTGTTTTATCTTTTTGTGATATTAGGAGCTATCACTAAAAGGGCTCAGATACCTTTTTCTGCTTGGCTTCCAGCAGCAATAGCTGCTCCAACTCCTGTTTCTTCTTTGGTTCACTCCTCCACATTAGTAACTGCTGGGGTTTTTTTATTAATTCGGTTTAATTACTTGTTATCAGAAGTTTTTTATTTATTAATAATTATTTCTCTTTTAACTATAAGAATGGCTGGAATTTTTGCTAACTTTGAGATAGATTTTAAAAAAATTGTTGCTATATCAACACTAAGTCAGCTGGGTTTTATGGTGTTTTCTATTTCTTGTGGAAATTGACTTTTAGGATTTTTACACATAGTGTTCCACGCTTTCTTCAAAAGTTCTTTATTTCTTTCCACAGGATCCCTTATACATCTTATTCAGGGAGATCAAGATTCTCGAGTATTTAGTAGGTTTTATATATCATTCTTTTCTAAGCTTTTTTTTACCATGAGATGTTTATGTTTAATAGGATTCCCCTTTTCTCTCGGGTTTTATTCTAAAGACTTTATTTTAGGGAGAGTTCTACACTCATCTGAAAATCTTATAATTTCTTTTTTATTTGTTTTATCGTGTATATTTACTGTGTCATACAGAATTCGTCTGTTGATGTTAGGCTTTTCTAAATATGTGTTATTTAACAGTTTCTTAATTTTTGGGGAAGATAAAAATTTTTTTATGCCTGTAACGTTATTGTTTCTAGTTTCTATTTTATGTGGAAATTTTTTTATGTATTATTTTTTACCCCAAAATATAGTATTTTCTTTTCCTGAGCTGATTTCAGGCATGGTGGTTCTGCTGATAGGGTTAATTTTTTATAACACATCTGTTAATAGGTATTTTTTTGTTTTTTCTTTTTCTAGCATAAATTTTCTACCTTTAATAAATTTTAAGTTTTCTAGAAATTTTATAAGTTGTATTTTCTACGAAAAAGAGCATACCTGAAACGAAATTTTTACAGCTAAACTGAGAGAAAATTTTTTTAAAAACTTTATCCCATTTTTAAAATCTTTTTTCTTTTCAAATTTTATTTTTATTGGGGTGTTCTTTATAATAATTATTATTTTTATTTATGCTTTTAACCAAAAAGGTGTTAGCTTTGAAGGGGCTAAGTATTTTAAGCATCTTTTTTATAAGAAAACTACTCAAGAATTTTATAGAAATAAGTTTCTTATTTTATGTTAGTTGTTTAATCAGTGTGGAATAAGTTACAAAGTAATTATTTATATACATACATACATATATATATATATATATATATATATATATATATATATATATATATATATATATATATATATATATAATATATATATATATTACTATAAATAATTATATTATTATTAATATAATAATATTATATTAATAATAATATAATTATAAAGTTTATACTATTTAAAATAAATATAAAAAGTTTTATACATATAAACCTTAAAAAAAAATAAACCAATATATAAATATATTGGTTTATAAGGTTTATATGAATATAATATATTAATAACTCACAATAAAGATGTTCTTTTCAGAAAAATTAGATTAGAAGTCTATTATCTACATCTTTGAAATTTTACCATTAAATTCAAAATTTAATATGCTTAACACTTTATTTCATTTTATAGGTTCTTTCGTTTTACCCTATCAAGATAAATCCTTTTAGGTTGAACCTAAAATAATCACTAGAACTCTTATTGATAGGAGTATTATTAAAGTAAGTATAAATGTTGTGTTTTTATTTATTACTTGATTTTGTCTTTTTAGTGGGGTGTTTATTAAATAAGGGAAGGTACACCATAGGTAGTGGTACATAAAATAGCAAGCTATTATTAATATTAGTATTATAATTTCTTTAGGGAGGTTTATTTTTACTAGTAAGGTAAAGATAATTATCTTACCAAGAAATATTACAGAGGGTGGAATTCCCCCTAAATTTATAATCACTAATATTGTTTCTATGGGGTTTTCTTTTAAAATAAAACTTTTCTTTTTAACACTTTTTAAAAAACTTATTGTAATTAAAAGAGAGAGTCTGTAGATCATGAAATATAATGATAAGATTATGAAGGAGAGTAGGGAGGATATTATAAACCATCTATTATTATTAATAGAAGATAAAACTAAAATAGATTTTATGGAGGATAGTTTGCTTATTTTTACTAAAGGGATTAATATGTTTATTAATCCTAGAATAACCAGTAGTTCTCATAACTTGAAGTATCTCAAAATAAAGAATGGGATAATTTTTTGCCAAGTTATAATTATTTTTATCCTAGGTGAGCTTATATTTAGAAGTCCTAGTGTTTTTAAATATCATATATGAAAGGGGAAAGCTCCAGACTTAATTATTATCACTAAAATCCCTATACATATAATGGTTTTGGAGTTTGGGTTTCTTGTTATGAAAATTAAAAAAATAATTGAGGCTGGTAATTGAACTAATAGGTAAAACATAGATGGGGAGCTGGTTATTCTATTTTTTTTAAGTTCTTTTGATATCATACCACATAAGGCTAGAGAGTTTATTTCTATGAATACCCACATTATTACCCAAGATGACGAGGAAATTGCTAACAAAGAGGATAAAATAATAAACAATAATATATTCCTTTTTCTTTAACATTGAAAGAGTTATGTTCATATAAACTAAAGGAAATAAATTATGAAAATTAATATAAAATATAAAACTGTGAGAATAACTCCAATTCTAGTGTATGGGGGCTCTACAGGGTTTGCTCCAATTCATGTTAGCAGGATAACGACTCTCACAAAACATCAGAACGATAATTTTTTTGTTGGGTTAAATTTTTTATTAAATTTTCTTTTTATTAAACATAGCACTATTAAAGAAAGGATCGAAAGTCCTATAGCGCAAACCCCCCCCAGTTTTGAGGGAATTGCCCGTAAAATGGCGTAGGCGAATAAGAAATATCACTCAGGTTGAATATGGGTTGGGGGTGATGTTGGTATAGCTGGTGTGAAGTTTTCAACATCCACTAGAAGGTTGGGGTTTAAACAGATCAAGTAGATAATTATTATTATTGATAACAAAAGTGGGGTAGTATCTTTCACCAAAAAATATGGGAAAAATTTTATCTTATCGAAGTCTGTAGAAAGTCCTGTCGGGTTGGAAGACCCCTTCTCGTGGAGGAGGATTAGGTGGCAGATGACTAAGGCTGTAATTACTAAAGGTAAGATAAAATGTAAGGAAAAGAAACGGTTTAGTGTAGGTTGTGATACTGAGAAGTTTCCTCACACTCATGTTGTTAAGTAAGGGCCTAGGTAAGGGATGGCGGATAGTATTCTAGTAATAACAGTGGCTCCCCAAAAAGACATTTGCCCCCAAGGGAGCACGTACCCTATAAATGCTGTTATTATAGTGAGAAGTAAAATGATTACTCCAGAGCACCAAACCATGGGTAGTTTTAGTGGGGAGTTGAAATAGATTCCTCGGCCGATGTGAATATATATATAAATAAAAAATAAAGAGGCCCCATTTATATGTAAATATCGCATAATCCATCCTTTATCGATATCACGTATAATGTGGATTACAGAATCGAATGCTAAAGACGTTTCGGCTACAAAATTTATTGAAAGTACTAGTCCTGTAATGATTTGTAGTATTAATGTTATTCCTAATAAGAACCCTATATTTCATATATAAGAAATTGATTTAGGGGTAGGAAGTCTTATTAAAGAATTTATTAATATCTTTATGATGGGGTCTTTTTTAAAAAAATTAATTTTTTTCATTTTACATGATTGTATTTTTATCTTAAAATTCTAAATTTTATGCATTATTTTGCTTTTACAATAAAAACTGTGGACAAGAAAGTGACTTTTTTGCAAGAAGTTTTTGAATCTTGACCACTTTAATATAGCATAATACTAATGCGGAGAATTTAAGCTTCTCAGATTTTTATTAAAATT